TTAAAAATAAGCTAAATAAAGCTTTTGGGTTCATACCCCAAATATAAAGAATATACCTTTTTTTTAAAAATAAAGTGCCTGAATAAAGGATTATTCTGATAGAATAAATAATATAGTTTAAAACTATCTTTATTATATTTTATAGAATTAAACTATACCTAATAAAATCAAAAATTATTGTGCATCTTACACTAAAATATAAATTTTAAATTAATATATTTTTAATATAATAAAATACTTTTATTTTTTATTTTCATAAATTTTAACTTAAATAAAATATTTTTTTTATTTATTCTTTTTTTTAGAACCCTTATTTCTATTTCCTCTAATTCTTGATTAGGTTGTTGAATTGGATTAGAAATTAATTTATTAAGATTTATCCCCTTAATCTCCAATTCAAATAATATATTATCTTCAGAAGCATCAATAAAATATTTCCTAGTACAATCAATTGCTTCAATTAATTTTTTATTTTATATTTTATTAAGAATAACTTTCTTTAAAATTTTTGAAATAAATAACCTAATTAGAATATTAATTAATTCTTCATTACTCATAAAAATAGGATCAGCCCCCTTTCACTTCTGATTTCCTAATATTATTGAAGGATTATCTTGATTTAATAATTTTTTATTAATATCATGACAAAAAATTTCTCCTTTTATTTTAATCTCCTATTATCTTAATAAAAATATACTAATTATCATTATTATTTTAAATGCAATTATTGGAGCATTAGGAGGTTTAAATCAAACATCATTACGAAAATTAATGGCATTTTCTTCTATTAACAATATTAGATGAATGTTATCATCAATATTAATTAGAGAAAATTTATGAATTTTTTATTTTTCATTTTATTGTTTTCTAATTAGAATTATATGTATTACTTTTTACATATTAAATATATTTTATTTAAATCAACTTTTTTTTATTAATTATAATTATTTAATTAAATTAAATCTTTTAATCAATTTTTTATCCCTAGGTGGATTACCTCCTTTTATTGGATTTTTTCCTAAATGAATTATTATTAATTTTTTAATTATTAATAATTTTTTATTTATAAATTTTATTTTAATTATATCAAGATTAATCGTTTTATTTTTTTATATTCGAATTATCTATTCATCATTTATATTTAACTATTTAAAATTAAAATGAATTAATATTTATATTAAAAATAAAAACAATTTTTTCCTTATTAATATTTTTAGAATAATTTCTATTATAGGAATAATTTTTAGAACATTTTTTTTTTTTTAACTTAAGACTTTAAGTTAAATTAAACTATTAATCTTCAAAATTATTTATAAAGAAAATTTCTTTAAGTCTTAATAATATTATTATACCTTAAAATTTGCAATTTTATATCATTTTGAATATAAGACTATATATATATATATATATATATATATAATAAAAAAGAAATAATTCTTGTTAATAAATTTACAATTTATCGCTTAAACTCAGCCATTTTATTATTATATTATTATTTTTAGCGAAAATGACTATATTCTACAAATCATAAAGATATTGGAACTTTATATTTTATTTTTGGAATTTGAGCTGGAATAGTTGGAACATCCCTTAGACTTTTAATTCGAGCTGAATTAGGAAATCCAGGTTCATTAATCGGAGATGATCAAATTTATAATACTATTGTTACAGCCCATGCATTTATTATAATTTTTTTTATAGTAATACCAATTATAATTGGAGGATTTGGAAATTGATTAGTTCCATTAATATTAGGGGCTCCTGATATAGCCTTCCCTCGTCTAAATAATATAAGATTTTGATTATTACCCCCTTCTTTAACCCTTCTAATTTCTAGAAGAATCGTTGAAAATGGAGCAGGAACTGGATGAACAGTCTACCCCCCCCTATCTTCCAATATTTCACATGCTGGAAGTTCAGTAGATTTAGCCATCTTCTCCCTTCATTTAGCTGGAATTTCTTCAATTTTAGGAGCTATCAATTTCATTACTACAATTATTAATATACGAATTAATGGATTATTATTTGATCAAATACCATTATTTGTTTGATCTGTTGGTATTACAGCATTACTTCTCCTCCTTTCTTTACCAGTATTAGCAGGTGCTATTACTATACTATTAACTGACCGAAATTTAAATACATCTTTTTTTGACCCAGCTGGAGGAGGTGATCCAATTTTATATCAACATTTATTTTGATTTTTTGGTCATCCTGAAGTATATATTCTAATTTTACCTGGATTTGGTATAATTTCTCATATTATCTCCCAAGAAAGAGGAAAAAAAGAAACCTTTGGATCATTAGGAATAATTTATGCTATAATAGCAATTGGATTATTAGGTTTCATTGTATGAGCTCATCATATATTTACTGTAGGAATAGATATTGATACACGAGCATATTTTACATCAGCTACTATAATTATTGCAGTTCCTACAGGTATTAAAATTTTTAGTTGATTAGCTACTTTCCATGGTAGTCAAATTAATTATAGACCATCTACTCTCTGAAGATTAGGATTTGTATTCTTATTTACTGTAGGAGGACTAACTGGAGTTATCTTAGCAAATTCATCTATTGATGTAACATTACATGACACTTATTATGTAGTAGCACATTTCCATTATGTATTATCAATAGGAGCTGTATTTGCAATTATTGGTAGATTTATTCACTGATACCCTTTATTCACAGGATTAACTCTTAATCCCTTCCTATTAAAAATTCAATTTTTAACTATATTTTTAGGAGTAAATTTAACTTTTTTTCCCCAACATTTTTTAGGTTTAATAGGAATACCCCGACGATACTCAGATTATCCAGATATTTATATTTCATGAAATATTATTTCATCTTTAGGTTCTTATATTTCTATATTAACTATTATATTTTTACTTATTATTATTTGAGAATCATTTATTAATCAACGAATTATTTTATTTAGCTTAAATTTATCATCTTCTATTGAATGATATCAAAATCTACCACCTGCTGAACATTCTTATAATGAACTCCCAATTTTAAGAAACTTCTAATATGGCAGATTATATGTAATGGATTTAAACCCCATTTATAAAGGATTATCCTTTTTTTAGAATATGGCAACATGATCTAACTTTAATTTACAAAATGGAAATTCACCTTTAATAGAACAAATTATTTTTTTTCATGATCATACTTTAATTATTTTAATTATAATTACAATTTTTATTGGATATTTAATATTAAATTTATTTTTTAATAATTATATTAATCGTTTTTTATTAGAAGGACAAATAATTGAATTAATTTGAACTATTATTCCAGCTTTTACTTTAATTTTTATTGCTTTACCATCTTTACGTTTATTATATTTACTTGATGAACTTAATAATCCCTTAATCACTTTAAAATCTATTGGTCATCAATGATATTGAAGTTATGAATACTCAGATTTTAATAATATTGAATTTGATTCTTATATAATTCCCTCTAATGAATTAGAAATAAATAAATTTCGATTATTAGATGTAGATAATCGTATTATTCTACCAATAAATAATCAAATTCGAATTATAGTTACAGCAACAGATGTAATTCACTCATGAACTATTCCATCCTTAGGAGTTAAAATTGATGCTAATCCTGGTCGATTAAATCAAACTAATTTCTTTATTAATCGACCAGGAATTTATTATGGACAATGCTCAGAAATTTGTGGATCTAATCATAGATTTATACCTATTATAATTGAAAGAATTTCTATTAAAAAATTTATTAATTGAATTAACAATTATTCTTCATTAGATGACTGAAAGCAAGTATTGGTCTCTTAAACCACTTTATAGTAAATTAGCAATTACTTCTAATGAAAGAATTAGTTAAATTTTATAACATAAATATGTCAAATTTATATTATTACATTAAGTAATATTCTTTTATCCCTCAAATAATACCTATCAATTGATTAATTAGATTTTTTTTCTTTTTTAGAATTTTTTTTATATTTAATATTATAAATTATTATATTAATATTAATACTAATAATAATTCTAATAAAAATTTTAATATTATCATTAAAAAAATAAATAATTGAAAATGATAAATAATTTATTTTCTATTTTTGATCCCTCAACAAATCTATTAAATTTACCATTAAATTGAATTAGTACAATTCTAGGATTATTATTTATCCCTTACTCATTCTGATTAATTCCTAATCGATACTTTATCTTTTGAAATTTCATTTTAAATTCCCTCCATAAAGAATTTAAAATATTAATTAATAATAAAAATTCTAATAATGGATCAACTTTTATTTTTATTTCAATATTCTTATTTATTATATTTAATAATTTTTTAGGTCTATTTCCCTATATTTTTACTAGAACTAGTCATCTTACTTTAACACTAACTATTTCTCTCCCCCTCTGATTAAGATTTATATTATATGGATGATTAAATAATACTCAACATATATTTATTCATATAATTCCCCAAGAAACGCCAACAATTCTAATACCTTTTATAGTATTAATTGAAACTATTAGTAATATTATTCGACCAGGAACTTTAGCTATTCGATTAACTGCTAATATAATTGCAGGACATCTTTTAATAACTCTTTTAAGAAGAAATGGACCAAACATAACATATTATCTTATTATTTTATTAATAATTATTCAAATTTTATTACTAATTTTAGAATCAGCAGTAGCAATTATTCAATCTTATGTTATTGCTATCTTATCGACTTTATATTCTAGAGAAGTTAATTAAATATACTAATGAAAAATAATTTTAATCACCCATATCATTTAGTTGATTTTAGACCATGACCTTTAACTGGAGCTATTGGAGTACTTACTTTAGTAACTGGTATAATTAAATGATTCCATAACTTTAATATTAATTTACTTATTTTAGGATATTTAATTGTAATTCTTACTATATATCAATGATGACGAGACATTTGCCGTGAAGGAACATATCAAGGTAAACATACAATAATAGTAACTAAAGGTCTTCAATGAGGAATAATTCTTTTTATTATTTCTGAAATTTTTTTTTTTATTTCTTTTTTTTGAGCTTTTTTTCATAGAAGTTTATCACCTAATATTGAAATTGGAAGTAACTGACCACCTTTAGGAATTATCCCATTTAACCCATTTCAAATTCCTCTTCTTAATTCTATTATTTTAATTACTTCTGGAATTACAATCACTTGAGCCCATCATGCTATTATATCTAATAATTTCTACCAAATAACTCAAGGCCTATTTATTACCATTATCTTAGGAATTTATTTTACTATTCTACAAGCTTATGAATATATTGAAGCACCTTTCTCTATTGCTGATAGAATTTATGGCTCAACATTTTTTATAGCAACAGGATTCCATGGTTTACATGTTATTATTGGAACTTTATTTCTCTCAATTTGTTTTATTCGTCATTTAAATAATCACTTCTCTAAAAATCATCATTTCGGATTTGAAGCAGCAGCCTGATATTGACACTTTGTTGATGTAGTTTGACTATTTCTTTATATTTCTATTTATTGATGAGGAAATTAATTATTTATATAATATATTTAGTATATTTGACTTCCAATCAAAAAGTTTAATATTTTTTAATATAAATAATTATTTTAATTATATATATATTATTCTTAATTATTATAATTTCTAATATTATAATATTAATTTCAATTATTCTATCAAAAAAAACTTTTCTAGATCGAGAAAAATGTTCTCCATTTGAATGTGGATTTGATCCTAAATCTTTTGCACGAATTCCTTTTTCAATTCATTTTTTTTTAATTACTGTTATTTTTTTAATTTTCGATGTAGAAATTGCTTTAATTTTTCCAATTATTTATTTATTTAAATTAACTAATTTTTTTATTTGAACCATAATCTCATTCTTCTTTTTATTTATTTTATTATTAGGTTTATATTATGAATGAAATCAAAATATATTAAACTGAACAAACTAATTTATATATATATATATATATATATATAGGATTATAGTTTAATAATTAATAAAACATTTGATTTGCACTCAAAAAATATTGATTTCTCAATTTATCTTAAATAAGAAGCAATTATGCATTTAATTTCGACTTAAAAGATAGAGTAATTTATACTCCTTATTTATTAATTGAAACCAAAATAGAGGTATATCACTGTTAATGATATTATTGAATAAAATTCCAATTAAAGAAATATAATTAAATTAAGCTGCTAACTTAATTTCTAGTGATTAAATCCATTAATATTTCTTTATTTATATATATATATATATATATTTATTTTTATTTATATAGTTTAAATTTAAAACTTTACATTTTCATTGTAAAAATAAAATATTTATTTTTATAAATATTTAAAGATTAAATAATCTCCTTAATATCTTCAATATTACACTCTATTTTATAAGCTATTTAAATAAATTATTATTATTATAAAAAATAAAATAATATTAAATATTATAAAAACATATAAATAAATTTTAAAATTATTATTTATTTGAAAAAATAAATAAATAATTCTATATTTTTTTAAAACTATAAAAATACCTTGACCTCTATATAATTCTCTTCAACCTATATCAATACTCTTCATTATTTTTTCCCCATATTTTAAAAAATAATAATTTAAACCATATGTAGATAAATTAGGTATAAATCATATTAAACATAAAAATAATCTTAAATTATATAACTTTATAAATTTATTTAAAGAATAAATATTTATATTTCTAATTAAATATCCTATAATAATCCCAATTATTCTAACATAAATTACTAATAATTTTATATTCAAAGGCAAATAAATTATATAGGGAAAAGAAAAAATTACTCATATTAATATTGATCCTCTAATAATTCTCATAATCATTAATACAAACATTCTTTTTAATATAATATAATCTTCATCATATAAATTATAAACACTTAATAAATTATAATCATTAATTATTAAATATATAACTAAACGAAATCTATAAAACATAGTTAAACCTGTAGAAATATAATATAATAAAAAAATAAAAAAATTTAAATTTATTATTCTAACTATCTCTAAAATTAAATCCTTTGAATAAAATCCTGATAAAAAAGGAATACCACATAAAGCTATATTAGAAATATTTATACATAAACAAGTTAAAGGAATAAAATTACCTAACCCTCCTATATAACGAATATCTTGAATATCTCTTATTATATGAATAATAACCCCAGCACATATAAATAATAAAGCCTTAAATATAGCATGAGTTAATAAATGAAAAAAAGCTAATTCAGGAAATCCTATTCTTAAAATTCTTATTATTAAACCTAATTGTCTCAAAGTTGATAAAGCAATAATTTTTTTTAAATCAAATTCATAATTAGCTGAAATTCCCGCTATAAATATTGTTAACCCAGATAAAATTAATAAAATTTTTAATATAATTGTATCTAATAATAAATAATTAAAACGAATTAATAAATACACACCAGCAGTTACTAAAGTAGAAGAATGAACTAATGCAGATACAGGGGTAGGAGCTGCCATTGCCGCAGGTAATCAAGAACTAAATGGAATTTGAGCTCTTTTAGTTATTGCAGCTATAATAATTAATATACTAACTATAAATATATAAAAATCACTCTTAACAATTTCTAAATAAAAAATATAATTTCATCTACCATAATTAACCATTCATCTAATAACTATTAAAATTAATACATCCCCAATTCGATTAGATAAAGCCGTTAATATACCAGCATTATAAGACTTAATATTTTGATAATAAATTACTAAACAATATGAAACTAATCCTAAACCATCCCAACCTAATAAAATTCTAATAATATTAGGTCTAATAATTAATAAAATTATAGAAAAAACAAATATTAATACTAAAATAATAAACCGATTTAAATTTAACTCAGAATTTATATATCTCTTTCTATAATAAATAACCACTGAAGAAATTATCAAAACAAATATTATAAATAATAATGATATTCAATCTAATAAAATTCTTATAACAACTATTATTGAATTAAAAGAAATCAATTCTCATTCTAAAACAATTACTAAATCATTTATAATAAAATAAATAGAAAAAAAAAATATAATTATAGATAAAAAAAAAAAAAAAAAAAAGGAAATAAAACAAATAGAAAATTTTTGAATAATTTAAAATGAATTATTTCATATTTTTGACTCCACAAATCAATATTTTTATTAAATTATTTAAATATTAATTAAAATCAAATTATAATATAATCAATTTTTAAAATTAATATATTTAAAGGTAATCAATGTAAAATTAATAATAAATATTCACGAGATAATCCTATATATAATCTATAAACCCCTAAATAATATTTACCATGTTGAATATAAGAATAAATATATAAACTATAACCAACTCTAAAAAATAAAATTAATATTATTACAAATATTAAAATTCAAGATCATCTTATTAATCTATTAATTAAACTAATTTCCCCTATTAAATTTAAAGAAGGAGGGGCTGCTATATTTGAAGATATTAATAAAAATCATCATAAACTTATAGAAGGTATTAATGCTAATATCCCTTTATTAATATATAATCTTCGTCTATGTAAACGTTCATAATTAATATTAGCTAAACAAAATATTCCTGATGAACATAATCCATGTCTAATTATTAAAATATATGATCCTATAAAACCTCAATAATTTATTCTTAAAATACCACCAATTACTAATCTTATATGAACAACTGAAGAATAAGCAATTAAAGATTTAATATCAATTTGACAAAAACACTTTAATCTAACAAAAAATCCACCTAATAATCTAATAATAATAAAAATAATATTAAAATTAAAATTAATATTTTGTAATAAAATTAAAATCCGTAATATTCCATAACCTCCTAATTTTAATATAACACCAGCTAAAATTATTGACCCAGAAACTGGAGCCTCTACATGAGCTTTTGGTAATCATAAATGAACAAAATATATTGGCATCTTAACCAAAAAAGCTATTATTAAAGAAAAATATAATAAACTTGAATTAAAATCAAAAAACTTTATAAAATATATTATAATATAATTTATCTTTATATAAACATAAAAAATTCCTAATAATAAAGGTAATGAAGCAAATAAAGTATAAAATAAAATATATATTCCAGATTGAATACGTTCAGGTTGATATCCTCATCCAATAATTAATATTAAAGTAAAAATTAATCTTGATTCAAAAAATAAATAAAATATAAATAAATTTATTACTCTAAAAGTTAAAAATAATATAATTAATAATATTATTAAATTAAATAAAAAAAAATTATAATAAAAATTTTTATTATATAAATTCTCTCTTGCTATTAATATTAATCTAATAATTCAAATTCTTAATATAATTAAACCATAAGATAATATATCACAAGAATATATATATCTTAAATTACAATAAAATATAATATTAATTATTAAATTTATAAATAAATATATTATCAAAAATAACATTATTTGAACCATCCAAAATATTTTTTTTTTAAAACATAATGGAATTATAAAAATTATCATTATTAAAAACTTTATCATAATATACTAAAACTTTGAAAGTAATCATTACCATGAGTTCGAATTATAGAAACTATAATAGACAAACCTAAAGCCCCCTCACAAACAGAAAACACTAAAAATACTATTAAAAAATATAAATCTAAATTAATAAATCTTAATATAATTAATATCTGAAAAAAAATTCCTAAAACTATAAATTCTAATCTTAATAATACTAATAATAAATGTTTATGTTTAGATACAAAAATTATATTTCCAACTAAAAATATAATAATAGAAACTATTAATATTATTATAATAATTATCATTAGTTGTTTTTATAGTTTAAAAAAAAACTTTGGTCTTGTAAATCAAAATTAAGAATTTTCTTTAAAAACTTCAAAGAAAAAGAAAAATCTTTATCTATAATCTCCAAAATTATTATTTTTATAAACTATTCTTTGAAATAAAAATTTTTTTTTCCTTAATAATTATATCTATCTCTTTTTTTATAATTTTTTTATATCATCCTCTTTCTATAGGATTAATAATTTTAATTCAAACTTTAATAATCTGTTTAATTTCAGGAATAATTATTAAAACTTACTGATTTTCTTATATTTTATTTTTAACATTTTTAGGAGGATTATTAGTTATATTTATTTATATTTCAAGAATTGCCTCAAATGAAATATTTAAACTTTCAATAAATATATTTTTAATATTTTTCTTAATATGTTTATTAATTATTTATATTTCATATATTTTTAAAAATAATTTAATATGATTAAACTTATCTATTAATAATGATATAAATCAATTTTTTAATTTATTTATATTTTTTAATAATGAAAATAAATTAAATTTATCTAAACTTTATAATAGACAAACTTTTATAATAATATTAATAATAATTATCTACTTATTTATTACCTTAATTGCCATTGTAAAAATTACAAATATTTTTTATGGACCTCTTCGACCATCAAACTAATGATAAATTCTTTCAAACCTATCCGAAAAACACATCCTATCTTAAATATTATTAATAATTCATTAATTGATTTACCTTCTCCTTCTAATATTTCCTCAATATGAAACTTTGGATCTCTTTTAGCACTATGTTTAATTATCCAAATTTTAACAGGATTATTTTTAACCATATATTATACAGCTAATATTGAAATAGCATTTTACAGAGTAAATTATATTTGCCGAAATGTAAATTATGGTTGACTTATCCGAACTTTACATGCTAATGGGGCTTCATTCTTCTTTATTTGTATTTATTTACATATTGGACGAGGAATTTACTATGAATCATTTAATTTAAAAATAACTTGAATAATCGGAGTAATTATTTTATTTCTTTTAATAGCAACTGCTTTTATAGGTTATGTTTTACCTTGGGGTCAAATATCATTTTGAGGGGCAACAGTAATTACTAATCTTTTATCAGCAATCCCCTACTTAGGAAATACATTAGTAAATTGAATTTGAGGGGGATTTGCCATTGATAATGCTACTTTAACTCGTTTTTATACATTTCATTTTATTTTACCGTTTATTATTTTAATAATAACTATTATTCATTTATTATTTCTCCATCAAACAGGATCTAATAATCCCCTTGGAATTAATAGAAATTTAGATAAAATCCCATTTCATCCATTTTTTACTTTTAAAGATTTGATTGGATTTATTATTATTTTATTTTTTTTATGTATTTTAACTCTCACTAACCCATATCTTTTAGGGGATCCTGATAATTTTATTCCTGCTAATCCTTTAGTTACCCCAATTCATATTCAACCTGAATGATATTTTTTATTTGCTTATGCAATTCTACGATCTATTCCAAATAAATTAGGGGGGGTAATTGCTTTATTAATATCTATTTTAATTTTAATTATTTTACCATTCACTTTTAATAAAAAAATCCAAGGAATTCAATTTTATCCTATTAATCAAATTATATTTTGATTTATAGTAATAACTATTATTTTATTAACTTGAATTGGAGCTCGACCAGTTGAAAATCCTTATATCATAACTGGACAAATTTTAACAATCATATATTTTTCTTATTATATTATTAATCCATTAATTAATAAATATTGAGATACATTAATCTTTTAATTAATGAGCTTGTTATAAGCATTTGTTTTGAAAACTTAAGAAAGAATTATTATTCTATTAATTTATACTAAATTTATTAATATAATATAACTATTAATCCTAAATAAAAAAATAAATAATTTAAAGAAATAGGTAAATAAATTTTTCAAGCTAAATATATTAACTTATCATAACGATAACGAGGTAAAGTACCACGAACTCAAATAAACAAGAATCTCACTAAACTAACTTTCAAATAAAAAATTAAACTTAATTTATAACCCCCTATATAAATTAAAATAAATAATAATCTCATAAATAAAATTCTTGAATACTCAGCTAAAAAAATTAAAGCAAATCCTCCTCCACCATATTCAATATTAAACCCAGAAACCAACTCTCTTTCCCCCTCTGAAAAATCATAAGGAGTTCGATTAGTTTCAGCTAATCTTGAAGAAAATCAACATATTCTTAAAGGAAATATAATAATAATAAATCAAATTATTTTTTGATAAATTATAAAACTCAAAATATTAAATCTTATAACTAATAAAATTCTAGATATTAAAATTAAAGCTAATCTAACTTCATAAGAAATAGTTTGAGCAACAGAACGTAAACCCCCTAATAAAGAATAATTTGAATTTGAAGATCAACCAGCAACTATCACTGTATAAACCCCTATTCTAGTAATACATAAAAAAAATAAAATACCTAAATTAAATCTAATTATATTAAAATAATAAGGAATTAATATTCAAATCATTAAAGATAAAATAAATCTTACTACAGGAGAAAAATAATATGATATATAATTAGAAAATCTAGGATAAATATATTCTTTAGTAAATAACTTAATAGCATCAGAAAAAGGCTGTAAAATTCCTAAATATCCTACCTTATTAGGACCTTTACGAATTTGAATATAACCTAAAACCTTACGTTCTAAAAGAGTTAAAAATGCTACCCCAATTAAAACACCTAAAATTATAATTAATACCCCCAAAAAAATCATTAATAAATCCATTAATATCATTATACTATATGTATAAATATTATACATTTATGATTTCTAAAACCATCACATTTCTCTGTCAAAATAGCCATTTTAAATTTTAATAATTTAAATTATCTTATATATATATATATATATAATACTTTTAACCTTATAATTTTAAAATAAAATTATTTATTAAAATTCTTTTAATTTAAATTTAATTTAAATATTCAATCCTTTCGTACTAAAATATTTTACTTATTTAAAGATAGAAACCAACCTGGCTCACACCGGTTTGAACTCAGATCATGTAAGATTTTAATGATCGAACAGATCAAAAATTTTTAAACTTTTGCATTTAAATTTTATCTTAATCCAACATCGAGGTCGCAAACTCTTTTTTTTATTTGAACTAAAAAAAAAAATTACGCTGTTATCCCCAAGGTAATTTTTTCTTACACTCATTAATAATGGATCAATATATTCATTTACCTATGTTTTTTTTAAAAAAAAGTTTTATTAATTTTTTAATCACCCCAATTAATTAAATTATATTATAAAAATTAATTATACTTATATAAAACTTTCTTAATATAATTTATAAAACTCTATGGGGTCTTCTCGTCTTTTAAATTTATTTTAACTTTTTAATTAAAAAATTAAATTTTATTATTAATAAAGAGACAGTTTATATCTCATCCAATCTTTCATACAAGTCATCAATTAAAAGACTATTGATTATGCTACCTTTGTACAGTCAAATTACTGCAGCCCTTTAATATTTATCAGTGGGCAGATTAGACTTTAAATTATTACTCAAAAAGACATGTTTTTGATAAACAAGTGAATATAAATTTTTGCCGAATTCCTTTTTCTTATCTTATAAGTATTTATAATCTTATATATTTATTAAACTTATACTAATTTTATCATTATATCTTATTTTTTACAATTAAAAATTATTTTTTTATAAAAAATTAAATTAATTTTTTTTTTAAATTTTATTTTTAATTAAAATTATTTATAATAAATTATAATTTTTAAACAATATAAATTCTAAAATTTTTATTTTAAATTCAATAATTATAAATATTTTAATTTAAAGCTTATCCCTTAAAATATAAAAATTTAATTTAAATTTAATTTATTATATTAAATTAATTTATTAATTAAAATTAAAATTAAATTTTTTTCTAAAAAAACTAGATATATTAAAAAACGATTAACATCTCATTTCAAATTAATTATTAAAAATATTTATGTAACAATAACTTTCATAATTAATTATCTCTTTTTAATTCGAGAATTATTTAATTAAATAATTTATTTAATAAACTCTGATACACAAGATACACTAATTCAAAATTACTTTTACTATACTTAACTTTTTTTATTTCAAAATTAATTTACATTACTATTTATCTATAAATTTATTAATTTTTTCTTTATTAATACTAAAACCCCCCTTTTTAATATTAAAAATACTTTTATTAATTATAATTTATTAATTTTCCCCCTATTCAAATTAAATAATCAATTTTATTATCTTTTCAATGTAAATGAAATACTTAATCAAGCTCTAATTTGATATTTCTAGAAACACTTTCCAGTACCTCTACTTTGTTACGACTTATTTCAATTTATAAATGAAAGCGACGGGCAATATGTACATACTTTAATTTTAAATCATTTTATTAAATTAAATAAAATTACATTTAAATCCACTTTCTATTAACTTTTAAAAATTAATTTCCATTTAAATAAATTTATTGTAATCCATTATATTCTTAATTATAATCTGCATCTTGATCTAATTTAATTTTATATTTAAATTTTTAAATATTATTTTTATTAAAAAATATTTATTTAACAACGATATACAAAATTTTAAATTAAGTAAATTTATTCGTGGATTATCAATTATTAAACAGATTCCTCTAAATGAACTAAAATACCGCCAAATTATTTAAGTTTTAATAAATAATTACCTAATATTTTAGTATTTTATATTTTAAATTTTTAATAATAGGGTATCTAATCCTAGTTTATATATAAATTTTATTAATTCTAATAAAAAAAAAATTCTTTAAATTAAAATTTCACTTAATAATTCAAAATTTAATTTTTTATTTAATTATTTTACTTAAAATTAATTACTAATAAAATTTAATTTAATATTTGTATAACCGCAACTGCTGGCACAAATTTTGTTATTAATTTTAAATATTACTAAATATTAATTTCTTAAATTTTTAATATTAATCACTAAATTAAAAAAATTATTAATTATCAAAATTAATAAAAATTATCACTAAAATTTATATGTGAAATAAATTTATATTAAATTAATTCAAACTATAAAAAATTTTTTTATATTTAATAGATAATTTTTTAACATAGATTTTTTTTTTTTTTTTTTTTATATTAAAATATTTATTATTATTTATTAAATATTTAATATTTTCTTCTAATCCTATTTCATAATATTTATATTAAAAATTAAAATATAATATAAATCAATTTATATTCAATATAAAATTAAATATATTATAATATATATTAATTATATAAATATTATTATTGAATTTTATTATAAATATATAATTAAAATTTATATATTAATTATAAATAAAATAATTTATTAAAATTTTAATATATATATATATATATATATATATATACAAACCATATTTAATAAATTTCATATAAATATAAA